TTCTATGACAAGATAAATGACTTTGTTTGTTATTTCAAACAAATCTCTTTCGTTTTTTGATGATAATTAAAAAAAAGTTATATTGATTGAATTTGAGTATATAATAAGAGTACAATCATAAAAGTACAATTTTTTTTTAATAAGTTCATTAAATAAGTTCTTTTTGCTCAATCAATTTCCCTTATCTTTTTGATTTGTCTACTTACATAATTCAATAAAATCAATAAAAAAAGGATAATACAAGAACCCTATCCAAAATCTAAACGTAAGAATAGAAAGATTTTCCAAATGGAATCAATAATCATAAATCAGAGTCCTTATGAGTTTGACACAAGAAAAGGATTTTCAAATCCTTTTCTTGTGTCAAACTCAAGCTCAAGGAAGGAAGACAAATCATCCTCCCTAGAACTAGAAAACTAGAATTCATTGTTTTCCCCATTCATACTTGTCTTTCTATTCCCCGCTTATGTATCTTATTTTTATTATCTAAGGAAATTGGATTCTATTGGATTCTATTCGATTCGAATAGAAAAGATTGATTTTTACATATAGTGACATAAAAATCTTTTTCCAATTTTGATTCCTAAAGTGAATCCAATACAATAGTGTTCTTCCCAATTCCAATTTAATTTTAAATACTATGGCTAGAAAGCTAAAAAGACAGTACATACGAATTTCAAAAAAAAAATATAAGAAAAAAACAGTTGATAAATATACAGAGTATCTAAAAATTCATTTTTGACAATTGAACTTTTTCAAACTGTTTCTTTTTAAGAACCAAAAAGATTTGTGCCAAAATAACAGATGCGAAGAAGAACAAAAGGCCTTGGACACGTAATGGATCTTGAAGTACTATTTCTGCATCCCCCTGACCAAATCCACCCACATTCGGATTACTTGTTAATGGTTGATCAAGTTTTATAGATTCACCCTCTGAAACAAGAAGTTCTGGTCCTGGAGGAATAATATCAACAACTTGACGCCCATCAGATGGATCCATTATGGTTATTTCGTACCCGCCTTTTTCTTTTCGTATGATTTTGCTTACTATACCTCCTGCTGTAGCATTATACACTGTATTGTTACTCTTGCTCCCATCAGGGTAAATCTGACCCCTTCCACGGTTTCCGCCTACATATATCGGATATTTTAAGAAGTGAACATCTTTATTAGTAGCAGGGTCGGGGGAAAGGATAGGAAAGGTTATTTCACTATATTTCTGACCGGGAACAGGACCTATTACAAGAATATTTTTTTTATTGGGGCGATAACTCTGAAAAGATAGCTTGCCTATCTTTTCTTTCATCTCGGGCGAAATACGATCGGAGGGAGCTAATTCAAACCCCTCGGGTAAAATAAGAACAGCCCCCACATTCAAAGATCCTTTCTTACCATTAGCAAGAACTTGTTTCAGTTGCATATCATAGGGAATTCGCACAACTGCTTCAAATACAGTATCAGGAAGTACCGCTTGCGGAACCTCAATATCCACGGGCTTGTTGGCTAAATGGCAATTGGCACATACAATACGCCCAGTAGCTTCTCGTGGATTTTCATAACCTTGCTGTGCAAAAATGGGATATGCACTTGAAATGGATGCTCCAGTAATTATATATATTATGAACAATATGGAAATAGATCGAGTAATCTCTTCCTTTATCCAAGAAAAAGTCTTTTGAGTTTGCGTTTGCATGGTCTAATCATTGATCCCTAAAAGTTTTACAATAAAATTAGGTAGGTCGCTAGTAGAGTTCCCTATCCAAGAATCTGCTATTTTCTGGAAATCATTTTCCAGAAAATTTGACTTCAACGAAAATAGAGCGAATACCCTCGATGGGTCTAATAATATGATTTGGAAAGCTTTATAATTGTATTAGTGGATTCTTTTTCAGTCATTCATTGAATGATAAATCACTACAAGTGACGGAGATACGCGATTTAAATATTGGAAAATCCAATATTTAAAAATTGTATCTATAATGACTGGAAACGTGGAAACAAGACCAGATATAATTTGATCATTATGAGAAAATCCAAAATCTTTGTAGACAGAGCCAATCACAAGTTCCCATCCGTCAGGTGAATGAAATCCTATACATAAATCGGTTAATAAAAGAATAGAAAAAGCCTTGATTGTGTCGCTTAAATTATATATGAATTCTTGAACCCACGAATTAAGAAGAAAAAGTTCTTGATTACCCAGAATATAAGAACCACTTAGAATGATGAAAGCGATTATATTTGTCGATAAGTGCAAAATCATATGGATACGATCTTCATTGTATATCTTAATCAACTGGATTGTTTCTTTATGAATTCCGATATGAAGTTGTCTTTCTGGGTTTTCATTTATCATTTCGTCCAACAGCAAGAGTTCTTCTAATTCTAAAAATTTTTCTAGAATATTTCTTTCTTGAATATGATTTAATAAAGTTTCGGATTGTCTAGTATTCCACCAATTTGTAACCCAAGATTTCAGACTTTGATTAAATGAGAGAGAGATCCACCAGGGCAAAAGTACTATAGATGCAAGATATAGAAAGGGAATGAATGCTTTCTTTTTTGTCATTTTTTTTGATGATTCACAATGAGTAGAAAAACAAGAATGAAATTTTATTACTATTATCGACCTAATAATTGGCCAAGAACGAAAAAGGAAGGATCTAAAGAAAAATAAGCATATATTGATGAAAGTTATGAAAGAAAGGATAAAGAATTGATAAGATAGGATCTATCTGTATCTAACATATCAATTCCGAATATTGTCCGAATATTGAAAATCAAATAAAAAGTAAAAAAAAAAAACAGACAAAGACTTCTTAAGTGATTTCCTCCTTATAATAATAAGTTTGTTCATATCAAAAAACTTCCATTGGGACACGCAAAAAATAAGCCAATTCGGCAGCTTTTTGTTCCATTTCTCGCGGAGTCCAATTATCATCAGTATGAGTCAAGGGTATAGATCCCTGACCTCTTATTTCCATATAAAGTACACGACGAGTATAAATACCCCCTTTCACTTCTATTCTGATAGATTGAATGTCTTTCATAAGAAATCTGAGGAAGATACGACGATTCTTTCCAGGAAATCCCCAACGAAAAATACAAACTAATCCCTCTTTTCTATCAAATCTATCATAACCGCTGCCTACATTCCACCAAATTGTACACCACAAATAGGAACTAATAAAGAGACCCGCGATCCCATAGAAAGACATCACGATTCCTTGTGGAAAAAAAAGGATTTGTTGAGATGGAAATGAAGATATCCAATTCATACCAAAATAGCTCGAAATTCCGACCAATAAGAATCCTAATGAACCTAAAAAAAGAATAAAGGCCCAAAAGAAATTACTTATTTTTCGAGATCCCACTATAAGTTCTATCCATATACGTTCTGATCGCCAACCCATACTAAATTTAGTTGCATTTTATTGGAATTGATAGGATAACTTAACTCAAAGGAATTTAAATTGACTCTTTTTTCCAAAGTAACTCTCATCAACTAGTGCAATTCTTGTGTGTTGTGAATCTTTAGGAGTAATTCATTACAATTGAATTGGTTATACGGAAAACCATCCTAATAGATAGTTACATACATATAAATACATGAACTTTAAAAAAAGAAGCTCTCGATCTGATCCCAATCCATTTTCCAATAATGATTTAAATGAATTTACCCATATAGATATCCGTGTTATGATCGAAGTGTAAGTCGTGAAAATACAAAATTGATAAAATTTGGACTTTTGATCGGATCTACAAAATTTTGTTTTTTTGAATATGAAGAAATAAAGAAGCCATTGCAATTGCCGGAAATACTAAGCCCACGAAAGGCACAAAAATAGAGGGAAAGTGATTTAAAAATGTCATAGAAGGAATACCTCGATTTAATATTTGTACCTGTTATTTTTATATTTTATTTTTACTAAATTTTTATTAGTTTATTATAAATTTAGTTTATTATAAATTAGAAATATTAGTTATAATTATTATACATACATTATACATATGATAAAAGAAAAAGATATATGTCAGAGGGAGGGGGAAACATGAAGTTAGTTTTCATCTGTTTACCTAATTTCAAGGAATTTCTCTTGTTGATTAGTAAAGCAATCAATCAATTCATAATATAGATAAAATAAAAAATTATTCAAACAAAAACAAAAAAGGATTTGCATTCTTTTTTACTACAATGAAACTTTCTGTCACCAAATCAATTTTTTATTGGATTTGGTGACAGAAATCAAATAAATTAAGTGAATAATCTACTTAATTTCATTTTTATTAAAAGGAAAAAAAATTGTGGAGCTGCAATAATTCACTAAGAACACCTTTTAAAATATTACGCGGTACCATTAGATCAAATAAGCCCTTCTCAAATAAAGGTTCAGCTTCTTGTGAACCTTCAGGTATTGTCTCATTCAGTGTTTGTTCAATTACTCTTTTACCCGCAAATGCAATGTAGGCATTAGGTTCGGCAATAATGATATCCCCTAACATACCAAAACTCGCTGTCACCCCGCCGGTAGTAGGTGATGTCAGAATGGATACATATAATAACTTTTTAGTTGCTTGATAATGATATAAAGCAGAAGATATTTTAGCCATTTGCATCAAGCTCAAACTTCCTTCTTGCATCCGAGCTCCGCCAGAAGCACATACTATAATAAGAGGTAAAAGTTTATTGGTAGCATACTCAATTAAACGAGTAATTTTCTCGCCGACTACGGATCCCATACTACCCCCTATAAACTGAAAATCCATAACCCCAATTGCTACGGGAATACCTTTTAGTCGACCTGTACCTGTTTGAACAGCCTCAGTTAATCCTGTCTCTCTTTGATAAGAATCAATACGATCTTTATAAGGTTCTTCCTCTGAATGAAATTCAATCGGGTCCAGAGAGAACATGTCTTCATCCATAGGATCCCAAGTACCTGGATCAATCAAAAGTTCTATTCTATCTGAACTATTCATTTTCAGATGATCTCCACATC